TCTTCGTATCTTGTTGGTGAAACTTACTACTTGAAATTCAACAGACCCACTGTTTTCTTTGTTTTCTTCTTGTTCTTGCAAAATAATTGAAATAAATGAATTTTTTACCATAAAAGAATTTCACACTCCCCTTTTTACAGATATTTATTTTATTGATCAGTAATAATAATGTCAGAAATTTTAATGTAGTATACACAATAATCATAATTTCTTTATTATAGATTCCTGTTTTTATCAATTAACATTACTAAATCCGATTTTGGAGTTCATTTGGATAGTGATACAAAAAGACGATATCAAATAGTTTAGTACAAAGATTAATTTATAGCTTTAATTGATTGATACGCCATTTCCTTATTATTGCAGTATCCTAGACTGGGATGTAAGACAGCGAATATGTGTATCGGGTTGCTTGCATATAACATGGATATTTACAGATCATCGACAGAAGAAAAAAGAAAAAGATGATTGATAGAATAGAACACCAGAATATATAGGAAACTCAAAATTTAAATCAGGGATACATAGATATCCTTAACATACTCAAACGGCTCCCATTATTGGTATCAAACCAATAGCGATTCATACAAGCTAAATCTTCTAATCGATAATTAGGCCAAAAAAAGAACTTTAATTTAATTAATTCATTTTTTTTTCTGTCGATATTTTTACTTTCAGCCAAAAATTGACTCCAGTTTTTTAGCCTGTTCTCCTTGCAAAATAATTTATTTTTATGCACACCATTCTGATTCTTTAAATTCAAATTGAAAGAAATTAGAATTCTCAATTCTCTACGACGTCTAGACGATAAAATCTTTTCAGGAACAAGCAAATCAGAAGTCTTTTTGTCTCTATTTAGAGTTTTTATTTTATGTCTTGGAATGGATTCATCAAAATTTTTCTTAGCAACATTTTTGGGGTTTCGGTTACTTTGGTGCTTACTTTTATGAACCAATGAAATACCTATTATTTGATACATAAAAAACTGTCCGTCATTTTTTACAGATAGACGGGCAGGTTCCATAATTAATATTCCCTTTTTCGTTAATTGTGTAAGATTTAAACGCCTCCTCATTATATCCAGATTAATTTCTTTTCTTTGAATATAGGATATAGTAATTTTTCTTACATTTATGAGGCTAACCAGGAGACCGTATATCTGGATATTATTCATCATTTTTTGATTCAATTGATTCAAACGTCCAGTCCATCTTAACTGCAAAGGAAAATCTCCTTTAAGGAATATTTTTAGTTTTTCAATCGATTCTAAAAAATATTCTTCAATATTGTTTTGCTTCTTTAATTCAAAATATTGTTTTGAATTTGCTGGGCTAAAATTTAAAAAATTATAATCCTGCTCTTGCTTTGCCTTGCTATTTTGATTTTCACTAAAATTTGGTTTTATATTCAAATTAAAAAAAAGTAAGTTGCTTGGAATAAACCAAGGTTTCTCTTTATATTTATGATATAGTATCACAAACTCTGGAAAGAAAAAAACTTTCGGATTTGATATGAGGTGATTTAAAATTAAGAATTTTTCATTCATTCCCATCCAATCAAAAGACATTTCCATCCAATCAAAAAAGACCCTTTTGTAATTCATTTCGCAATTTGAATCAATTGGAAGATAAAAAATATGAAATTGATCCTTTATTTGGTCCTTATTAGGTTCAACCTGAATTTTTGTATTAAATTTCCACCCCAAATATTTTCTATCCGTATTTTTTTCCATATATATAATATCACTTTTTCCTAGATAATTCTTCATAGGAATATTCTTGAGTATGTTAAAAAAGTTTTCTTTATTTCTGGTGGAATTTTCCTGCTTCTTATTTCTTTCTAATGATGTTCTATAAAGACAGGATTTCTTCTTAGTTTCAGAATGAATATATTTATATGATAAAAGATCATATCTATAGTTTTTTTCAAAATTATCCTCTTTATTTGATAATAAATAGACTTTCAAATTTTGTTTTTTTTTGTAATCAAAAAAAGGGTCTTTTTCATAGGAATACCATTTCTTTAAATCATTATTTTGAGAGGTATTTATCCCATTTCCCCATTTTTGGGGGACTAATCTCGACCATGTAATCTGAGATAAATCGTATTGATAATGACCTCTTAACCAGTTTTTCCATGGATTCATTCCATAATTTGGAAGTTTCTTATGTCTTATTTCGGAATCAAATATTCCTTGTCTTCCAAAAAAATCCTTTATTTCATTCTTAAGAAAAAAAGATGGTCCATTATATTGAAGAATAGATCTTACCTTATTGAAGTTAATTGCTTGGGCTTGTGATAATTTAAAAAATACATGTTTTTGTGACAAGTAAGATAAATCAAAAAAAATATGTGACTTTCGCTTACTATTTCTAAGATTATCAAATATCTTTTTTATAGTCATAGGCGAAATAAAGTCAATTTTATTTTGTTTTGTTTTATTAATCCTTTCTTGATCTTGATTTCTTTTATTATTGTCAATGTATTTCTCAACAATTTTTTTTGTTGATTCCATAAAAAGGTATAGAGTGATTCTGCGCATATTAATGATACATAGAAAGATATCAATGTATATTTTTTCAATGCAAAATTGAATTAATAATTCAATATTTTTTCTTTTTAATAGTTTCCAAATTTTTGGAGGTGATTCTCCATTATTCTTTTTAGTTTTTTTCATTATTTCTATTTGATTTCTGATTGTGTTTCTTCTATCAATTCTATGTTTCATTTCTTCTTTTGCCTGTAAATAATTTGTCCAACCTGTAGCTCGATTTTGACTAAGTGATTCATGAATTATCTTATTACTGATTATAGAATCATTTTCTGTTTGAGTTTGACTTGATTCATATATTTCTCTCGGTATAAATAATGGAATTTTTGTTCCTTTTAAAAGTTCTTTTCTTATTTGTTTTACAAATAAAACAGCTTTTGTTTGTTTCTTTGTTATTTTTTTAAAAACTCTTCGAACTCTAAAATTGAATTTTCTGATTTCAACTTTATAGTCTATATCTTTAAAAATAGGTTCAAAAAAGGAAGGTGTTTTTCGAGGAGGCCCAAAAGGATATTCTGTTTCCATTCCCAAAACTGTTAAAAAACAAGAATCAAAATCATCCTGTTGCTTTCGATCGCTATCAGAGAGTCGTAGTTTAGATCTGTGCCAAGGTTTCAAATGAAAAGGATATAGGATTTTGATCTGAAAACCTTCTCTTAACCAATTTTTAGGAAATTCCGTTTTGGAGAATTGAAGACCATTATAGCTGCACTTTAGATAAATTTCTCTATTCCAATCTTGGAAATCCTCATACCATTCCGGGGATTGACGTAATAAAATACGGCCAATATTCTTAACTATTATGAATAAGGGTAATTTAATATATCTTCTAAAAATTGATTGAGCTAGTAACAGAACACTTCTTGTTTTTTGTGCATATGGAATGTTATCCCAGAATTCCATTGCGTCTTCCTGGTTATTTTTTTTTATTTGGAATTGTTGATCTAAAATTTCGAATTCTGACTTTTTACCCAACCAGTCTCTAATATTAAAAAAAAGTTTAATTAGGTTGGATATAGGAAAAGGAAAATCCTCCAATTTTTCCAAAAAAAGGGGGGAATGGGGATTTCCTTGAGAGGGTCCCCAAATAACCATTTTACGCCTTTGAACGCGCATAGATCCTTTTATTACGGCTCGACGAAAATCCGGTTCTTCTAAATAACTTATAAAACCCGAATCTCTATTAAATTTTCTATAAAGATTATAATTCTTGAAATGAGACTTCTTAAAACTTCGTCTGGAACGGGTTAAAAAAGCTATACGTTTAAATCTTCTTGTTCGAAGCTGGTGATCCAGCCCTTGCATTATGCCTTGTTCTTTTCGTCGTTTTTTAAAATGTTGTTCCAACTCATTGATTAATTTGTATGACCATCGAGGGGGTTTTTTACCTATTTTGTTTATTCCAATAGATTTTTTTTCACGCTTAGGGTTAGTTAGAATTGCGTTCAATGAAAACTTTAACCTATTTTTTGAATCTATTTTTACTTGTTTTTTTTCTGATCTTTCGATTTTCTGTTGATATTCTGGAGAATTAGGATAGGGAAGAAGGATATCATGAATTTGATTTAGTTCAAATGTTTCTGTGCAATTTTCTATCGAAGTTTCGTTTATGATTGAAGAAGAAAATAATTTCTTCGTTCTTCCACGATACATCCCATTTAAAAAGGGATCATACATTTTAACTAGGCAATTTTTGTTTTGAGGCTCAGTATTACATAATTTAACTAGGAAATTTTTTTTGTTTTTAGTCTCACCATTATACAATCTAGTTTTTGTTTCAAGTATATTTAGAGAAAGAAATACTGTCTCTAAAGTCTCAATTCTATTTATAAATTCATTATTTAAGTTGTTATTTTTCTCTTTATTAGTATAAAGCCACTCGTTATATAGTTCATCAGCGGAGAGTTTTTCTAATGTAGGCAACGATATCCTTCTTGCTATCATTTCCCCAAAAGTTGACAAACTGGGGGGATATGTAAAAGATATTCTTTGTTTTCCATCACTTTGGCATGTATAAAAAAAATATTGTGAGGCTTCGCTTCTTACGGAGCCTTTAAAATTTTTATTTCTCTTTCTTATGTATCGTAATGGACGATTCCATCGGTTATAATCGAAAAAAAAGGTCAAAAGAGGTTTTTCAAACAAAAAAAAGGATTTTTCTTCATCTTTTTTATTTTTTTCAAGTATTTTGAACTTCAAATTTTCTTGATTCCCATACATATAATCAACCCGTCTATTGTTATCAAATTCTTCTTCTTCTTCCATATCAAATTCTTCTTCTTCTTCCATTTTGTCGAGTTTGTTCAGTTTCTTACTAAAAATAGGTGATGGTATTCTGCCTAAATAGTAGACACAGGTAAGGAATAAGAAAATACTAAAGATACCGGCCATAGACATAGAATTTTTCAATTCTGACACAAGGTATTTATTAGATCGAATGTACTTACGA